AACGAATAAAAATTCATATTCAGATATATAAGAATTATACAGGAACCTAAATAGTCTTTTATTTTCTTTTGAAAAAACGTAAATAGATTTATTCGGAGTAATAAAACTATGCCAATTATGAAATTCATGGAGAAAGAATCGCAATAAATGCAAAGAGGGAACATCTTGTATCCAGCATTGAAGGATTTGAACCAAGATTTCCAGATGGATGGGATGGGGTATTAGTATATCTAATACATAATTTAAATGTGATAATTTGTCCTCCAGAAAGGGAAATATTGAATGAATAGATCGTAAATTCTGATATTTTGGTATTTCTTTTTCTTCGAGGGAAGGTACTAATCGCAGCGAGAATGGAATTTCCACAATGACTGCAAAACCTTCTGATACCATTTGAGAATAAAAATTAGAATAAAAATAATTGTTGTGCCCAACAAATCGATTTTGGTTAGAATCACTAATCGAAAAAATAAAAGAATTCTGTTGATACATTCGAATAATTAAACGTTTCACAAGTACGGAACTAGATTTATTGTCATAACCCAAAATTTCCATAGGTTCATAAAAAATTGAACCATTTAAACCATGATCATGAGCAAGTGTGTAAATATACTCCTGAAATATAAGCGGATATAGGAAGTTTTGTTGCCGAGATCTATTTTTTTTTAAATATCCTTGTAATGCTTTCATTTACATTTCTCTACTTAAAACATAGACAGGGGGCGTGTCTTGGGTTATCAAATGATACATAGTGCAATATAATATGGTCAGAACAGGGTATAGATTATGTATATACTATAGTATATAGTATACTATATACTCAGTATAAAAAGATATACCCCGAGACTGGGAGTCCAATCAACAGATCTCTTTCCTATCTTTTTCTATCCAATTGATTTATGTTCATTATAATTACAAGAGGGTAAAAAATCCTTTATTTTTGCAACCCAGTCGCTCTTTTGATTTTTGAAGAAATTATATTCTCTTTATCAGTATACTCTTTCTTCTACACATCCGTCTCCAATCCATAATGGAGAATAGTTAGGATTCATAAAAAAAAAAATAAAAAGAATCAATGGTCCACTCATAGGAGAACCCTTTCCCGCATTAGGCACTAATCTATTTTTAACGTCTAATTAGATTGGGTAATCATTCAAATTAAGAACATAAGCTCGTTGCTTTTTGTTTTACTAGAATTGGAGCCATAGGACTCTATCCATTTATTCACTAGACCAAACCGTAAATGTGAATTTCTTTTGTCCTCTTCAAAAAATCAAAACAATATTTTGTAATGATCCAGTAAGGAAAAACTAAAAGTTCTATTTTCATTAAAAATTTCTTTATTAAATAATAAAGAAATTTATATCTTATTACGACATGCTGTTTTTTCCTTCATTACCTTTCAGGATCAGTCGTGGTCTTATAGACTCTACCAATAGTCTGGACGAATTCGTTGCTTCATCCAAATGTGTAAAAGATCATAGTCGCACTTAAAAGCCGAGTACTCTACCATTGAGTTAGCAACCCGGGGGAAAAATATATATATATATTAGTGTAGATACGATCAAAATGAAAAAAAAAAAATGAATTGGATTGCACTGCGGAGGACCCCGCCAAAATCAAAACATTGAACTAGCAACGGATAAAATCTAAACGTAAAAGAAAGATTTTATGATCCATTTTTTATAAAAACCAAAATATCAAAACGAGCAGATCAGATTAAAAAACAACGGATTCCCAATCCAATATAGATTTTCAAATTGACACCCATTTTAATCTTGATCCCTTTTTTTGTTTTGTTAAGAAAATACGTCTTGTATTACAGTAAATCCGACAAACCCCTCATTTGACTGAAGTGAAGGAAAAACCCAATATGGGGTAGGGATAAACGGATCTATTTTTCTACGATCAAATTATATTGGTTCGATACAACATTGTCAATATGAATGGAATGTTGATAAAATAAATTAAGTAAATAAAATAAGGCCTTGTGTTGGATTGGCACAAGATAAATAAGAAATTTGAATGGAAAAAAATAAGGAAGGGGTAGAGAAAAAATCTCGAGCTCATTCAATCAATAGAGATATAATAAGAAAAATGGATCCCGCCTTTGTTGGTAAATTAAATTCCTACAACAAAAAAAGGGGAAAATTTTTGGGAAATAATTACACAAAGACAGATGCTAGTTACCTTCTGTTTTTTTTTTTACTTTCTTTTTTCTTTTTAAATTGTTAATTTAAATTAAAATTAACTCGAAGTTCCTTCTTTAAAGAATTCTGCCTTCCTTAAAATATCATGAACAGTTACTGTAGGTTGAGCGCCATTTTCAAGGAAATATAGAATAGCAGGAACATTTAAAAAGGTTTGATTCTTTATCGGATCGTAAAAACCCACTTTTCGAAGATCTCTTCCTTCTCTTCGGGATCGAACATCAATTGCAACGATTCGATAGATGGCTCATCGGGATAGATGTAGATAAACAATTCACCCCCCCTAGAAACGTATAGGAGGTTTTCTCCTCATACGGCTCGAGAAAAATGATTCTAATTTCTGTATATTTAAGTATATAATTGACCAATGGATCTATAAAATCATAAATTAGACTATGATTTAAGCGGTTTTTTCTTATTCCTTACAGAAAAAGTAAATCTCAGTTGTACTCATAACTCAAGTTGAGTAATTCTGAAAGAGTTCGAGGGGAACTCCTTAGACATTTATTGAGCTGTCTCTAAACTCCTTTGTTTATCTCGTCTCGAATCTTTTTTTATTCCTCATTCTGATCCAATTGTTGAGACAATTGAAAATAGTGTTTCCTTGTTCCGGAATCCTTTATCTTTGCTTTGTGAAATCATTGGGTTTAGACATTACTTCGGTGATCCTTATTCCTTTCAAAAGGGCAGCAACATACCTTTTGTGTGTGTTTTTTTTTCAAACTTGTTTGAATTTTGACCTTTCGATTTATATATTGAGGATATACTTACAAAGTTGGTCCAACTTATTAATTGTCACTAACCCTAGATTCTTCCCCCCGATAAATTAATCAATACTTTTTCTGCTCGAGCTTCATCATGTACTATGTTAAATTAGTACCTAACACAAATTAGGTTCCTAGTGGAACAGAACAAACTATGTCGAGCTGAGAGCATCTTAATTCTTATAAAAAATGGTGGATGTAAGAATCCACAGCCGATCATGTCCTTCAAGTCGCACGTTGCTTTCTACCACATCGTTTCAAACGAAGTTTTACCATAACATTTCTCTAATTTTATTTCGAACCGATATGGAGTGGATTCAATATAGAATGATGAATAGTCATTGGTTCGAACGGTATATACCGGATAGTTAATAATATAACTATTATAGTATATAGTATAGTCCATACTTTCTATCTATCTATCTATAGATAGATAAGTATTTTCCGGAGAAGGCTCAGCAACAATTTTTGAACCCCATATCATATGAATGAAACATATTTCTAAAAAAGAGGAAGAAACGAGTTTGCTTAAGACTTATTTATATCTTTAAAAGATTGTTCGGGACGGTCAATCATAAAAGATCCCATTTTTATCGAACAAATAAACTATAAACCTCAAAAGAAGGACCCTTAAGAGATTCCCAATCCCGGAACAAAATCATTTTAACCAAATAAGCTATTCCAATGACTTGGAAAGGTCGGAAGTTTCTCAACAATATGGATTTCTCAAACTTTTTCGAGTACCAAAGATTCATATCATAAAAAATTCCGTAAAAATAGTTTAAAGAATCTCCGACTTCAGGTTATGGCTGGAAAACATATTTTCGTTCATGACTTAATTTGAACTCTAATTCAATCAACAAGTCGACACAATCCCAATGAGTCGCTAAAATTTTTTAGCGGATATCTCATTCACTAAAGAGGTACAAATTTTCACCATGTCCAATTGAATTATCAATTGTTTAATTTAAAACATAGATAGATTGAGAATACAGTTTATTGGCTTTCATGGGCATGGAATGGAAAAGGTCTCTTGTAAGGTAAGATTAAGGTCGTTATTTTCATCTTTCAGATGAAAGAGAAAATAAGACCCCTCTGATTCTTATTTTTTCGTATCTATCATATACAAGGAACAATTGTTACAGTAGGTAATTATGGATATTTAAGGAATCGCGGATCCTTTTTTCACTTAACCGAATGGTTGTTACTGAAATAGAACCATACAATAACAATACATAATATGTATCATATATAGACCTTGTTCGTTCATTAATATACGGATTTTGTTTTCTTTAACAATTTTCTGTTTAATGTTGGATACAATGTGATTCAATCTGTCGTTTCTGATTGAAACGATCTGGGACGGAAGGATTCGAACCTCCGAGTAACGGGACCAAAACCCGTTGCCTTACCGCTTGGCCACGCCCCATTTAGATTTCTATTCGACACTAATAAACACTATTATTAGTATTGGTTATTCGTCAATTCCAGTCCAGCCCAAATACATATGGGAAATATTGTTGCTAGGATTCGACCCGTGTAAATATGGAATAAAAAAAAAATTCATTGATCATTACATGGAATTCAATTAAAATATTGTATGAAAGTACAATTCCTTGTATTCTCGTTTGAGAATTGAAAAAGGGATTTTTTATTTGGGAGAGTTCAAAGAAAAAAGGATTTTTTGGACCCGCCTTTTTCATTTTTACCTTATATTATAAAAGTAACTCAATCAAAATCAAATTATCTAATCTACAAGAACAAAATGTTTGTTATGCTTAATATCTTTAGTTTAATCTGTATCTGTCTTAATTATGCCCTTTATTCAAGTAGTTTTTTCTTCGCCAAATTGCCCGAGGCTTATGCCTTTTTCAATCCAATCGTAGACGTTATGCCCATCATACCTGTACTCTTTTTTCTCTTAGCCTTTGTTTGGCAAGCTGCTGCAAGTTTTCGATGAAATCTTTAATACTTTCCTAAATTCATGATTTTTTTTTTGAAAAAAAAAAAATTCATAAGATCGGATAAGTCTTACATTATGAACCCTCGATTCAAAAATCGAAATTTTTTATATTGAATAACCGTAGCAATTAATTTGGATCCATTTATTTCCTTGTTCTGACCTTCCAGTGAACAAAGACTTTATTAGGTCTTCCACAATATCTAATTGTGGAGATAACAAGAAAATGTTTATAACGAAGGACTCAGAATCTTATTACAAATAAATTAGTGAAAATTCATTTCTTTTCAAGAAAACACTTCTTTTTTTTTTTGAGGTGTCATGTCAAAATAGCGTATGTGGTACAAAAAAAATTAGGTAATCCGTTCCCATAAAAAAAAAGATCTTATCTTGGAGATTGTGTAATGCTTACTCTCAAACTCTTCGTTTATACAGTAGTGATATTCTTTGTTTCTCTCTTCATCTTCGGATTCTTATCTAATGATCCAGGACGCAATCCTGGACGTGAGGAATAAACATAAGATATTTTTCGTTTTTCCTTTCGTTTTTCTTAATTCTTTCTTATTTTTTTATCTATTCCATACATTTTATTATGAGAAAATAAAATCTAAGGGATTTATATTTTTTCGAATTCGAAAGTCTCAAGTGATCATAGGGAGCGGAGAGAGAGGGATTCGAACCCTCGGTACAAATAACTCGTACAACGGATTAGCAATCCGCCGCTTTAGTCCACTCAGCCATCTCTCCAAATTCAAATTTGAAAAATTTTTTATGTGATGTGACACGTGAAGTTGAAGTAAAGATTGATCAAAAAAAAAAAAAACCTCGTTTTCCTTCCTTATTAGAATTAGAAGGATCTATAAAAATAACAATAGATAAACCAATATCAATATATAAAATAAACAAAAAATAGAGAATATTAAAAAATATAATAATATATATAAATAATATATATAAATATATATAAATAATATATATATAAGATATCCACAAATTTGATCAGCAATTCAATTTATATAATGATTCGAAAGAGATATCACCAATAGAAATAATAAAGAATACCTTACTTCTTTTATTTTGTACAAAAGGTTTATTCCCCGGCCCAATTAAGTACTGCAGTACTGGCCGGGCCAGTACTTATTTTTTTGTTCCAATGAATCAATCATTTATGGATCAAACAATTTAATCATGATTTGATATCAAATCATAAATACTTGATAAATACTTGTTATTAAAGCAACAACAAGGGCAATTTCCATACCCATTCCTATGATGGAAGTTTCATTTCTTATTATTAAGAATAAATATTTTCTATTTTCTTCTTATTTTTTTTTTCTTCAAGTTTCCGGGGGGCGAAATACATATCAACGCTTTCATTTTCATGATTCTGATGCTATCTTGATTGTGTCTCATCCCTTTATTCGACAAATGGTCCTCCGTTTGTATACAATAATTAAATTGTAGCGGGTATAGTTTAGTGGTAAAAGTGTGATTCGTTCTATTAACAACTTAAATAGTTAAGGGGTCTTTCAGTTTTTTTTTTAATATTCTGAATAAAAACTTTTTTTCTTAAAAAGGTTTAATCCTTTACCTCTCAATGGCATATTTGAGGAAGAATATACATTCTCACGATTTGTATCCAAAGGTCAACTATAAATTGAATAAAGAAAAAATTGGATTGTGGGGTCGCGAAGCATAATTTTGTTGCATTGGATCAACTCTTCCAATTGAATGAGTATGAGTAAAGGATACATGGATAAAGATACAAAAGTTTATTTCCAATCGTAACTGGATCTTCAATTTTTGTGTTGTAAAGGGGAGATTGAAGCCTTTAGCTAAAAAACGATGGTTTTGGTTTACTAGAACCATCGGCATATTGTTTCAGCTCGGTGGAAACCAAATTCTTTTCCTAAGGATCCTGTGAGTAGAAATAGGGAACGAAGAAACTAGACTAGACAGATTTGATATAATCCTCCTCCTCTAGAGGGATCATCTAGAAAGCGAGTAGATTTGAATGCATTCAGATAAAAAAGCTGACATAGATATTATGGATGTAATTTTTTTTATTGAATACATCGATCTTCCATAAAGGAGCCGAATGAAACAAAAATTTCATGTTCGGTTTTGAATTAGAGACGTTAAAAACGATCAACCAACGTCGACTATAACCCCTAGCCTTCCAAGCTAACGATGCGGGTTCGATTCCCGCTACCCGCTCCATATTCCTAATTATATTATACATCATCAATTTGGGTATGCATCCTTATTTTTTATTCCCGAAAAAATTTTACATGTAATCATAATAAAATTTGATCCGAAAAAGAGAAAGGAAGAGTGCGAAAAAATAAAATAGGAATGAAAAGCGTCCATTGTCTAATGGATAGGACAGAGGTCTTCTAAACCTTTGGTATAGGTTCAAATCCTATTGGACGCAATTTTTTTCCATTTTTTTTTTTTATGGTTATACCAAGAAAGCTATTTAAAATGATTCGAATCAGAAATACTTCTTAATAATTTTTATTGTACTTTAATTGTACTAAGAATAAGACTTATAAATTTATGTTTG